CCTTGGAAAATAATAGAATTACCTCATGGAGAGTTAGCCGCACCCACGAATGATATAAATACTACTGTTGCTTTGGCTTTACTCACGTCAGTGGCATATTTCTATGCAGGTCTTACAAAAAAGGGATTAAGTTATTTCGGGAAGTATATTCAACCAACCCCAATCCTTTTACCCATTAACATCTTAGAAGATTTCACAAAGCCCTTATCACTTAGTTTTCGACTTTTCGGGAATATCTTAGCGGATGAATTAGTGGTTGTTGTTCTTGTTTCTTTAGTACCTTTAGTAGTTCCTATCCCTGTCATGTTCCTTGGATTATTTACAAGTGGGATTCAAGCTCTTATTTTTGCAACTTTAGCCGCGGCTTATATAGGTGAATCCATGGAAGGCCACCATTAAAATAGTCTTTTTTAGCTTAGCGCAAAGCAATGTATGTGCGGCTCAAGATGATTTACTTAAGGAATAGCAATATATAAAAAATAAAAGATTAAGGAATAGAAATCGATCTAATTAAGAACAAAAAAATTGAAAATTACGATATTCGAGAGTTGTAAAAAAAAAAAAGGAAAGAGATCTAAAAGATCTTTTTCCTAAAATTCTCCTTTCGTACACTTAATATCCTACTTTTCCTCAACGAATATTTATTTTCTATTATACTGGTCAGCCAATCTTCCATAATTTTGAATAAGATTTTACAATTTACAACGTATGATTAAATAAAAAACCGGAAAAACAATTCTACTCTACAGTTTATTTTATTCAACAATTGACCAAAAGAAAATATTCATAAATAATCATTGCATGAACTTAGATCAATGAAATAATTTCTATGCAATAATTCGTACTAATCCATTTTTGTCCATTTAAATTTGGAATAATGATAAAGAAAACCGAAGGGAGAAAATAATTTACAAAAAAAAAGGGGGATTCCTAAAAAAATAGATGGATTCTCGAATCGGATTCGATCTAAAGGTTTCCATTATGGAAGAAAGACATGTATATGTGATATTAGATATTGACTAGTTATATATGAATTAAAGATCTATTTCATTTGCCCTACTACTTTGTGTGGGTTCCAATAGAAGTCCTTTCATATCATTGTGGCTGTGAATTGGCTGAAGAAATAGATAAAATTAAGAAAATATATAAGAATTGAAATAACAGTTCGGAACCAAGAAATGGAAGAACGAAAGTTCTATGGATTCACAAAAACTCTCTGGATAAAAACGAAAAAGAGATATCAAAGTAGTTCTGACGGTTCAATAATATTATTACTTAAATCTTAAATTGGAAGTTTTTAGTTATTTCGACTGGATGAATCCTATCGATGAAATAATAAAGTCATAATTCATTGGTTGATTGTATCATTAACCATTTCTTTTTGTTGGTACGAGGAACTTATCATGAATCCACTGATTTCTGCTGCTTCCGTTATTGCTGCTGGATTGGCTGTAGGGCTTGCTTCTATTGGACCTGGAGTTGGTCAAGGGACTGCTGCGGGTCAAGCCGTAGAGGGTATCGCGAGACAGCCCGAGGCAGAGGGAAAAATACGAGGTACTCTATTGCTTAGTCTAGCTTTTATGGAAGCTTTAACGATTTATGGATTGGTTGTAGCATTAGCACTTTTATTTGCGAATCCTTTTGTTTAATCTTACAAATAGGAAAAATACCTATTTTATTGCCTTGGATTTGTCGTTTGCTTTTCAAATTAGATTAAGATTTCACTCCTACAATTCCTTATTCGTTGAGAAAATAACCTACGGGAAGGGCTGATTTGCAGATGAGGAATTAGCATACCAACTCACTTTCATCCTTCCCGTTTGTAGTTCAAGGGAAATTTATCAGATGTTGCAACAATCAAGGGGTAGTTCATACTTTATAGCTCAAATATTTTTTGACTCAATTTCAAAAAAAAAAACACAAAGAGGGGCAAAGTGATAGAAAAATAACTCTGATCGATTTTTAGTCTATCTATAAGAGGAGATTATATGAAAAATGTAACCGATTCTTTCCTTTCTTTGGGCCACTGGCCGTCTGCCGGGAGTTTCGGATTTAATACCGATATTTTAGCAACAAATCCAATAAATCTAAGTGTAGTGATTGGTGTATTGATCTTTTTTGGAAAGGGAGTGTGTGTGAGTTGTTTATTTCAAGAATAAGCTGGATCCAACCAGCTGTACCTTTTTCCGTTATAACTAGGAAAGAAAGGTGCATGATCTCGCGAATTACTTCTTAAGAAATTATATGTAAGAAACACAGCATTTCGTGATTAATTGGCAAATTCACTTTGATTCTCTAGCAACCAATAATGTGGGGCTGTTAAGATGGTTAAAACAAACCGTTTGAAGTCTAAACGCAGCATGGTACTCTTTCTACCACATGGTACTCTTTCTACCACTATGTTAAGATAGAGATGGTTTAAAAATGAATATTTTATCGATATAGAACACTCATCTTGATAAACTGATTTGAGCCACTTATTCCAAAAATGGACATTTGC